ATGGCAGATCTCGGCGCACAGACTCCTTTTTTCTATATTTTTAGAGAGAGAGAATTGATATACGATCTATTTGAAGCTGCTACAGGTATGCGAATGATGCATAATTACTTTCGCATCGGAGGAGTAGCCGCCGATCTACCTTATGGATGGATCGATAAATGTTTAGATTTCTGTGATTATTTTTTACGAGGAGTTGTTGAATATCAACAACTTATTACACAGAATCCCATTTTTATAGAACGAGTTGAAGGAGTCGGTTTTATTAGCGGAGAAGAAGCAGTAAATTGGGGCTTATCGGGACCGATGTTACGAGCTTCTGGAATACAATGGGATCTTCGTAAAGTTGATCCTTATGAGTCTTACAACCAATTTGATTGGAAAATCCAATGGCAAAAAGAAGGGGATTCATTAGCTCGCTATTTAGTACGAATGGGTGAAATGAGGGAATCCATCAAAATTATTCAACAGGCTGTAGAGAAAATTCCTGGGGGTCCTTATGAGAATTTAGAAGTCCGACGCTTTAAGAAAGCAAAGAATTCCGAATGGAATGATTTTGAATATCGATTTCTTGGTAAAAAACCTTCGCCCAATTTTGAATTGTCAAAGCAAGAGCTTTATGTAAGAGTGGAAGCTCCAAAAGGTGAATTAGGAATTTATCTGGTAGGAGATGATAGTCTTTTCCCCTGGAGATGGAAAATTCGTCCACCTGGTTTTATTAATTTGCAAATTCTTCCTCAACTAGTTAAAAAAATGAAATTGGCTGATATCATGACGATATTAGGTAGTATAGATATCATTATGGGGGAAGTTGATCGTTGAAATGATAATAGATAGGGTAGAGGTAGAAACTATCAATTCTTTTTCGAAATCGGAATTATTAAAAGAAGTCTATGGACTGATATGGATTCTACCTATTTTGACCCTCCTACTGGGAATCACAATAGAAGTACTGGTAATTGTGTGGTTAGAAAGAGAAATATCCGCATCGATACAACAACGTATTGGTCCTGAATATGCTGGCCCCCTGGGACTGCTTCAAGCTATAGCCGATGGAACTAAGCTCCTTTTTAAGGAGGATATCCTGCCATCCCGAGGAGATATTCCTTTATTTAGCATTGGACCCTCTATAGCAGTCATATCAATTTTATTAAGTTTTTTAGTTATCCCTTTAGGATATCGTTTTGTTTTAGCCGATCTTAGTATTGGTGTTTTTTTATGGATTGCCATTTCAAGTATTGCTCCTATTGGTCTTCTTATGGCAGGATATAGCTCAAATAATAAATATTCTTTTTTAGGCGGTCTACGAGCTGCTGCTCAATCTATTAGTTATGAAATACCATTAACTTTTTGTGTGCTAGCAATATCTCTACGTGTGATTCGTTAAAATAGGATCTTTTTCCTCTAAAATCCATTGAATATTTATCTTCCTTTTCTTATTCTATATTCGGGTTGGTAAGTTAAACTAGATAGCTATATGAGTGAAACAAAACAGCTTATTAATTTGTAGTAAAAAGAAAAAATCTCATTTCCTACGTACAAGAAAAAAGTTGAAGTAAACATAAGCAGTGTAAACTCTTTACCCCAAGGTTGAGATTTTTTGATTAGTCATCATATCTTGAAGCGGGCAAGAATAAAGGATTCGCGATATGGAATTCCATTATCCTAGTTATTACTATAACTTATAATCATAAGAGGAATCCATCAAAAGTTAGTGAGGGGTTAGGAACACTAAAGTACATAAAGGATTAGTAATGAGGAAATCTAAGGCATTAGAGATTTTTCCTCATAAAAGGAATCATAATAAGGACTTGAAATTGGTAGAAATGATCAAGTAGTACTTTCTTCGGATTCCGATCCAGAGTATGTTCCCATTCACTTGTTAAGGAAATGGCTATCAAGAACGAATTAACCCTTTATTCCTTTTTTCTTTTTAAGTACCCCTCCCGGGGGAAAGAAGAATAGGACAAAAGATATGGAATGCAATACAAAAAAAGATCTTTATTTATTCTTTCCTTCCTCTATTCATATTCATACAGAATTCCTCATGAACTAATGCCCAATTCTTTTCATTTATTAATTGCTATAACGAGTGTTTTATTCCAAGATTAAGTTATTGCTGAACAAAGAAAAATTCTCATTATATTATAAAGGACGAGATCAATTCGGAAGCGCTTTTTCTTATTCTAGCAGACGGAATTCCTTTGGTCTAATTTAGGACTTTCCAATCGATTTTATCTTACCTAATTCTATCTATGCCCAGGGGGATAATACCGAAATGAAACAACCCTTTCCTTTTTTCTGATCATAGAGAAGCCGTATGAAGCTAAGGTTTCATGTACGGTTTTGGAATAGCGGTGGGAACTGTGATGTTATCATCGACTATGATTATCTAACAGTTCAAGTACAGTTGATATAGTTGAAGCACAGTCAAAATATGGTTTTTTTGGATGGAATCTTTGGCGTCAGCCTATAGGTTTTCTGGTTTTTCTAATTTCTTCTTTGGCAGAATGTGAAAGATTACCCTTTGATTTACCAGAAGCAGAGGAAGAATTAGTAGCAGGTTATCAAACCGAATATTCCGGTATCAAATATGGTTTATTTTATCTTGTTTCTTACCTAAATTTATTAGTTTCCTCTTTATTTGTAACAGTTCTCTACTTAGGCGGGTGGAATTTATCTATTCCCTATATATCCTTTTTTGGATTTTTCCAAATGAATAAAATGGTTGGAATTTTGGAAATGACAATGGGTATCTTTATTACATTAACTAAAGCTTATTTATTTCTCTTCATTTCTATCACAATAAGATGGACTTTACCCAGGATGAGAATGGATCAGTTATTAAATCTTGGATGGAAATTTCTTTTACCTATTTCCCTGGGCAATCTCTTATTAACAACTTCTTCCCAACTTGTTTCACTATAAATAAGATAATACAATAATAATAAGAATATTTTCAACACAAAAATTCTCTCAAACAAGAGAAAGAAACATACCTTTTTCATAGATATTTATAATATGTTCCCTATGGTAACTGGGTTCATGAGTTATGGTCAACAAACAATACGCGCTGCAAGGTACATTGGTCAAAGTTTCATAATTACCTTATCCCACACAAATCGTTTACCTATAACGATTCACTACCCTTATGAAAAATCAATTACATCGGAGCGTTTCCGGGGGCGAATCCACTTTGAATTTGATAAATGTATTGCTTGTGAAGTATGTGTTCGCGTATGCCCGATAGATCTACCCCTTGTGGATTGGAGATTTGAAAAGGATATTAAAAGGAAACAATTGCTTAATTATAGTATTGATTTTGGAGTTTGTATATTTTGTGGTAATTGTGTTGAGTACTGTCCGACAAGCTGTTTATCAATGACTGAAGAATATGAACTTTCTACTTATGATCGTCATGAATTGAATTACAATCAAATTGCTTTGAGTCGGTTACCAATCTCCATAATGGGAGATTACACAATTCAAACAATTAGGAATTCGACTCAAAGTAAAATAGAGGAAGAAAAATCTTTGAATTCAAGAACGATTACTAATTACTAGGATTTTTCTTTTTTGTTAGAAAAATCCAATAGTTCTTTACTAACTATAAAGAAAAACGAATAACTACTGCTTATTGCAAATTATTCCTGATTTAAAATGAGAGTAGATTTTCGTGATGTGATTTCTAACTATACAACTTATATACAAAAAATATCCTAATCCCTTTTTCCTTCCTTGAATCTTTTAGTTTTAGTCAGTTCATGAAAAATTTTATACTATTAATTTATTCTTATCCATAATGGATTTACCTGGACCAATACATGAGATTCTTGTGCTATTTGGGGAATTTTTTCTTCTACTAGGGGGCATAGGAGTAGTATTACTTACCAACCCAATTTATTCTGCCTTTTCGCTGGGATTAGTTCTTATTTGTATATCCTTATTCTATATTTTATTGAATTCCTACTTTGTAGCTGTCGCACAACTTCTTATTTATGTGGGAGCCATAAATGTCTTGATCATATTTGCCGTAATGTTCATAGATGGCTCAGAATGGTCTAAAAATAAGAATTATTGGACTATTGGAGATGGGTTCACTTCACTCGTTTGTATAACTATTCTTTTTTCACTAATGACTACTATCCCAGATACGTCATGGTATGGAATTCTTTGGACTACAAGATCAAACCAAATAGTAGAACAGGGTCTCATAAATAACGTTCAACAAATTGGGATTCATTTAGCAACTGATTTTTATCTTCCGTTTGAACTCATTTCTATAATTCTTCTAGTTTCTTTAATAGGTGCAATTACTATGGCTCGGCAATAAGAAATACTTAGAATGAGTCAAAATTCTTAGAATTTCAAATCTAAAATAAGTAACTAAAATAAATAACTAAAAAAGAATCACAATTTTGATTTAGTAAAACCCATCTACTGCCAACAAATACCTTCTCTTCTCTTTTGTTGTGTAATTGTTCTATTCTAATTAATTGAATCGGTTCAATTCTTGTCCTCATATTGAAATGAATCGAGATTGATAAGGAGTTAGTTAATGATGTTTGAGCATGTACTTTTTTTGAGTGTCTATTTATTTTCGATTGGTATCTATGGATTGATCACAAGCCGAAACATGGTTAGAGCTCTAATATGTCTTGAACTTATACTGAATTCAATTAATCTAAATCTCGTAACATTTTCTGATCTATTTGATAGTCGCCAATTAAAAGGAGACATTTTCGCAATTTTTGTTATAGCCCTTGCGGCTGCTGAAGCAGCTATTGGACTATCCATTCTTTCTTCCATCCATCGTAACAGGAAATCAACTCGTATCAATCAATCTAATTTTTTGAATAATTAGACTTTTGAATAATTAGACATAGAATCCTCTAAACAAATAAACAAAGGCGCACATATAATGATAATATAAAATTCAAATATTAAGATGAATAGAAATCGAATACTATTTTCTTATTATTTTATTATTTTAGAATATCTATTTTTTGAGTAGGTTATTGTATAGTATTCTTTTTTACTTATTGAATTTTTGCAATTCATTGATATTGCAATTTGAATATTGCAATAATTTATATTGAAAACACGATAGCCAATTTATTGGCTAGTTCGAATTCGTATGTACAATTCGTATAATTATGATTGTTGAAGACCAAAATTCAAGTCTCTTGGCTCTTTTCACGCTTTCTCACAAACGGATTAAGAAATATATTGCATTATTTATTTGTTGAAGTTTGGATAAACCATTGCTTCGTCTGGTGCCTACAATACATATGACTCATATAGTACTAATTTCATTTTTACCAGATCGAAAATTTTTATGTTGAAAAGGAAAATTTATAGATCCAATGTCACATTCCGTAAAAATTTATGATACATGTATAGGATGCACTCAATGTGTACGAGCTTGTCCAACAGATGTATTAGAAATGATACCCTGGGATGGGTGTAAAGCCAAGCAAATTGCTTCTGCCCCGAGAACCGAAGATTGTGTGGGTTGTAAGAGATGCGAATCTGCCTGCCCAACAGATTTTTTAAGTGTCCGCGTTTATTTAGGGCCTGAAACAACCCGCAGCATGGCTCTATCTTATTGATACGTTACAAAAAACTCCACTTGAATCGTCTGATTCCTCTTTACCGAAGAAGCCTGTGCTCGAAATAAGCGAGCACGGGCTTTTCTGGTCAAAACGTATCTTGTCTTTATCACTTTATCATGAGTTATTTTCCTTGGTTAACAATACTTGTTGTTTTGCCGATATTTGCAGGTTCATTAATTTTCTTTTTACCTCATAGGGGAAACAAAATCGTTAGGTGGTATACTATATCTATTTGTTTATTAGAATTCCTTCTAATGACTTATGCATTCTGTTATCATTTCCAATTGGAGGATCCCTTAATCCAATTAAAGGAGGATTCTAAATGGATAGATGTCTTTGATTTCCACTGGAGATTGGGAATCGATGGACTTTCATTAGGATCTATTTTATTGACAGGATTTATCACTACTTTAGCTACTTTAGCAGCTTGGCCGGTTACCCGGAATTCGCGATTATTCTATTTCCTGATGCTAGCAATGTATAGTGGTCAAATAGGATTATTTTCTTCGCGAGACCTTTTACTTTTTTTTATCATGTGGGAGTTAGAATTAATTCCTGTTTACTTACTTTTATCCATGTGGGGGGGAAAGAGGCGTCTGTATTCAGCTACAAAGTTTATTTTGTATACTGCAGGCGGTTCCATTTTTTTCTTAATCGGAGTTCTAGGTATGGGCTTATATGGTTCCAACGAACCAAGATTAGATTTGGAAAGATTAATTAATCGATCATACCCTGCAACATTGGAAATACTATTTTATTTGGGCTTCCTTATTGCTTATGCTGTCAAATTGCCAATTATACCCCTACATACGTGGTTACCAGATACCCATGGGGAAGCGCATTACAGTACATGTATGCTTTTAGCGGGAATCCTATTAAAGATGGGAGCATACGGATTGATTCGGATCAATATGGAATTGTTACCTCATGCTCATTATCTATTTTCCCCCTGGTTGGTAATAATAGGAGCGATGCAAATAATCTATGCAGCTTCAACTTCTCTTGGTCAACGAAATTTCAAAAAAAGAATAGCCTATTCCTCCGTATCTCACATGGGTTTCATAATTATAGGAATTGGTTCCATAACCAACATTGGACTCAATGGAGCTATTTTACAAATACTATCCCATGGATTTATTGGTGCTACACTTTTTTTCTTGGCGGGAACGGCTTGTGATAGAATGCGTCTTGTTTATCTCGAAGAACTGGGGGGGATATCTATCCCAATGCCGAAAATTTTTACCATGTTTAGTAGCTTTTCAATGGCTTCTCTTGCCTTACCAGGAATGAGCGGTTTTGTTGCAGAATTAGTAGTATTTTTTGGACTAATTACTAGTCCCAAATTTCTGTTAATGCCAAAAATCCTAATTACTTTTGTAATGGCAATTGGAATGATATTAACTCCTATTTATTTATTATCTATGTTACGCCAGATGTTCTATGGATACAAGCTATTTCATGTTCCAAACGCAAATTTTGTGGATTCTGGACCGCGAGAACTCTTTCTTTTAATCTGTATCTTTTTACCAGTAATAGGAATTGGTATTTATCCAGATTTTGTTCTCTCGCTATCCGTTGACAGGGTAGAGGCTCTCTTATCCAATTATTATCCTAAATAGGACTTTTTTTTTTTAACTAGTCCGCTCTATACTCTATATTCCATAGTGGAAAAACCAAATAATTCAGAAAAAAGTAAAAAAGTCTAAGTCTAATTAGATATATCTCGAATTTTTGAGAACCCTTTGAGAAGGCGTTCAAGGGGTTCTCAAATCAAACAAAAATGGAAAAACTTTCATTTCATGAAGGTTTTATGTTATGTAATCATTTAGATGGTAATGTAAATGAACCATAACTATGTAAACCTATTCCTAATAGATTGATACCAAAATAGCAGATCCAAATTATAAGAAATCCTATTGAAGCTACAAGTGCGGAATTCGTACCCTTCCAATTTGGATTTGTTCTACTATGTAAATAAATTGCGAATATGGTCCAAGTAATAAATGCCCAAGTTTCCTTAGGATCCCAATTCCAATAGGATCCCCACGCCTCATTAGCCCATACTGCTCCACAAAGAATACCTATGGTTAAAAGGGTAAACCCTAGGCTAATGACACGATAACTCCAAGAATCCAAACGCTCAGTTAATTGATATTTGTAATAATTTGAAAATGAAGGAAAAGAGGTGTTTTTTAAAGCACTTCTTTTTGCATAGAAATATTCAATCTCATTAAACTCACTAAAGAAAAATGTTTTAAGTAAAACATTTTTTTTCTTTTTAGAAAAGAAATCGAAATTCTTTCGAAATTTAATGATTAGAAGAGCGGCGGATAATAAGGATCCGCACAAAAGAGTTGCATAGCTTAGTAACATCATACTGACATGCATCATTAACCACTGAGATTGTAGAGCAGGTACTAGTATTGTGGATTGATGCATTTCAGTTAAAAGACCCGACGTGGCAAAGCCTTGCGTTAAAATAGTACTTGGCGTAGTTATTGTGCTTAAATCATTTTTAGAGTTCTGTATCTTAGGAATCGTATGAAGAATATACAGAGCCCATGAAAGGAAGATCAATGACTCATATAAATTACTTAATGGAAAATGTCCCGAAGAAGCCCAACGAGAAACTAAGAATCCTGTTATAGATAAAAAAGTTGCTATCATTCCTTTTTCTGACGAATCATGTAATCCCCCAAGTTCACGAACTAATAAGGTTATCAAATGAATCGTAATCACAATTGAAATAGTTGAGAAAGAGATATGAGTTAGTATATGTTCTAAAGTTGCAAATAGCATAAGGAGAAGGTCCCATTACAAAATTGGAAATTTCGAATTGAATCCATTTTCTAATCTATTGTATTCTTTTTCGAGAATGCCGCCACTCGGACTCGAACCGAGATGCTTGAGCACTGCTTCCTAAGAGCAGCGTGTCTACCAATTTCACCATGGCGGCTAACTTGAAATAATAGAGAACTTAAAAGAATAATAGTTATTCTCTGGCAAATCGTCGAGATTGGGAGAGTCCATAGAATTTAGGAACATTAGAATCTTCATTAAAATAGACTTCGTTTGGTAGTATCATTGCGGATTTTTTTAACAAAAAACTCTTGCTTTGCTCAATAGAAACAAAGCTTGAAAGAGTTGGAACTGTTTTTTCTCAGTTGCAAGATAGAACTAATTTTTTCTAATTAGTTTCTCATTGAAATTATTTCAAATCTTTCAATGCAATGGACAAAATCCAAAAAACCTTTTCTATCTATCCATTAGAATTTCTAGAATTTCATCATTAAATACAAAGAATTTTGTATTTTAGCAAAATTTCTAGAATGAAAGCCTTTATTCTCTTATTAATACGATTTACCAAGCCTAAACCAATTTATTTGTGGATTTTGGATAAGATAGGTAGAAGGTGTAAGTCCTATTGCAAGAATACTCTACTTTTCATAATAGAATCCTCATATTTTATTATGAGGATTCTATTATGAAAAGTTCGTTGATAGGAAAAGAATACTTAGGACACAGTATAGCAAAAACTTTTGTTCTATATATCAGAGGGGTTAGTTCTAAGAATATTGTACCGAGGAATTCGACACATAAAAGTACATTCATTAATTAATCCGAATTATTCATATTAAATAATTGGAATTTCTTTTGGATAGGTCAATTCAAATTATTCCAAAACCAGATTATTTGTTTGTTGCCCAGAAAAACCCTTTGGTTTTGGATGCTCGCTGCCGCTGGAAAATGATCTTGATTTTGCTAAAGAATAAGATTGTACTATGGAAAAATAAGTCTTTTTCTTCCAAAGATTTTTACGAATACGCTTTTTTGACATCGAAGTACGTTTTTTTGGAACTGCCATTTAAAAAGGAGATTACTTTTTTCTAGTTGTATGTGAAAGACATCTATTGCCGCAAATCAATCCTTCTTTCTGCTTTTTCTTAGTATTTATACTTAGATACTGAACTGAAATTCTGAATTCTTTTTTATTTCATTTTCTCTAATGCGGATAAGACAAGAATTTTTTAGCATATTTTTCATTTAGCATATTTTTCATATATATTTTGGATTTTGTTTTAATAATATAGAATATATACAAAGGTTTTCTATTTAAATCAATTTATATATCAAGTATAATTCATATATAGATATATGGTACGGGGGTCTATCCCCCATATAAGATGGGGGGATAAAAGGAAGGGAAAATTCAAATAGTTAATTAAGTTCAGAATGGTATTCCATAATTGAATTCCAATCAAAACAAAAAAAAATAGTTAGTCTCTTAAACAAGACATTCTATAAAACTTAGGTAATTCTAGTCATTAGGATTTCTGTTCTATATGAAGTAAGGAATATTCGAGAATTTCCTATAAACATAGGTTTTCATTGGAATTCAATCAATCAGTTACGAAACATGAGAGTTGCTTCACCTTCATTGTAATAGAAAGAAATACAAAAATGAATAAAAAAATGAATAGAAAGTAAAATGATTCAATCCTTTTTTATATTTTAATAAATATCCTTCTTTAGATAATAACTAAGTAACAAAGTTATTTGATTAACTTTTTGAATTTAACCAAGTAAACCCATTCTTCATTTTTGATTATTTCAATGAGAGAAATTTGGAAAAATGAAGAATTCCAGTATTTTGTCTTATTCTTTTTTTTTTTTTTTATTCCTTCAGAAAGAGATAAGAATTGGTTTGGTGAATCGGAAACAATTTTATTTTCTAAAAAAATTGAAGTAAAAATTTCCATTTCTTTTCTTATGGAACATACATATCAATATGCATGGGTAATCCCTCTTCTCCCACTTCCAGTTATTATGTCAATGGGGTTTGGACTTATTCTTATTCCGACAGCAACAAAAAATCTTCGTCGAATATGGGCTTTTCCTAGTGTTTTACTCTTAAGTATAGCTATGGTATTCTCAGTTCACCTATCTATTCAACAAATAAATGGAAGTTCTATCTATCAATATCTATGGTCTTGGACCGTCAATAATGATTTTTCCTTAGAATTTGGATACTTGATCGACCCGCTTACTTCTATTATGTTAATACTAATTACTACAGTAGGAATCCTCGTTCTTATTTATAGTGACGATTATATGTCTCACGATGAAGGATATTTGAGATTTTTTGTTTATATAAGTTTTTTCAATACTTCCATGTTGGGATTGGTTACTAGTTCCAATTTGATACAAATTTATTTTTTTTGGGAACTTGTGGGAATGTGTTCCTATTTATTGATAGGCTTTTGGTTTACACGGCCAATTGCAGCGAGTGCTTGTCAAAAAGCTTTTGTAACTAATCGTGTAGGGGATTTTGGTCTGTTATTAGGAATTTTAGGTTTTTTTTGGATAACAGGTAGTTTAGAGTTTCGGGATTTGTTCAAAATAGCTAATAACTGGATTCCTAATAATGGGATTAATTCCTTACTTACTACTTTGTGTGCTTTTTTATTATTCCTTGGTGCAGTTGCAAAATCTGCACAATTCCCTCTTCACGTATGGTTACCCGATGCTATGGAAGGACCCACTCCCATTTCGGCTCTTATACACGCAGCAACTATGGTTGCTGCGGGGATTTTTCTTCTAGCTCGACTTCTTCCTCTTTTCATATCCCTACCCTTAATAATGAGTTTCATTTCTTTAGTAGGTACAATAACACTCTTCTTAGGAGCTACTTTAGCTCTTGCTCAGAGAGATATTAAAAGAAGCTTAGCCTATTCTACAATGTCTCAATTGGGTTATATGATGTTAGCTCTAGGTATAGGTTCTTATCAAGCTGCTTTATTCCATTTGATCACTCATGCTTATTCTAAAGCTTTATTGTTCTTGGGATCCGGATCCGTTATTCATTCAATGGAACCTCTTGTTGGATATTCACCAGATAAAAGTCAGAATATGGTTCTTATGGGTGGTTTAAGAAAATACGTTCCAATTACAAGAACGACTTTTTTATGGGGTACGCTTTCTCTTTGTGGTATTCCACCTCTTGCTTGCTTCTGGTCCAAAGATGAAATCCTTAGTAATAGTTGGTTGTATTCACCCTTTTTTGGAATAATAGCCTCTTTTACTGCAGGATTAACTGCGTTTTATATGTTTCGGATATATTTACTTACTTTTGATGGGTACCTGCGTGTTCATTTTCAAAATTACAGTAGCACTAAAGAGGGCTCGTTGTATTCAATATCCTTATGGGGAAAAAGGATACCCAAAGGAGTGAATAGAGATTTCATTTTATCAACAACGAAGAGTGGAGTTTCTTTTTTTTCACAAAATATATCCAAAATTCATGGTAATACAAGAAATAGGATAGGGTCCTTTAGTACTTCCTTTGGGGTTAAAAACACTTTTGTCTATCCTCATGAAACGGGAAATACTATGCTATTCCCTCTTTTTATATTACTGCTTTTTACTTTGTTCATTGGATCCATAGGAATCCATTTTGATAATGGAGTAATGGATAATGGAATAGCGGAGTTAACCATATTATCAAAGTGGTTAACTCCCTCAATAAGCTTTTTCCAGGAAAGTTCTAATTCTTCCATAAATTCATATGAATTTATCACTAATGCAATTTCTTCTGTAAGTCTAGCTATGTTTGGTCTATTCATAGCATATATCTTCTATGGATCTGCTTATTCTTTTTTTCAGAATTTATATTTTAAAAATTCCCTTGTAAAAGAGAGTCCGAAAAAGTCTTTTTTGGATCAAGTAAAAAAAAAGATATACAGTTGGTCATATAATCGTGGTTATATAGATATTTTCTATACTAGGGTCTTTACCCTGGGTATAAGAGGATTAACCGAACTAACGCAGTTTTTCGATAAGGGTGTCATTGATGGAATTACCAATGGGGTAGGTCTTGCTGGTTTTTGTATAGGAGAAGAAATTAAATATGTAGGGGGAGGGCGAATATCGTCTTATTTATTCTTTTTTTTATGTTATGTATCCGTGTTCTTATTCTTTTTTCTTTCTTAACTTAAGGAATTCCCCTGTCTCCTGCCTAAAGAGCCCCTTATTCCCCTTCCTATCTCCTTCTACCATCTCTCTCCCTTTTCTACCATCTCTCTCTTTCTATCTCCCTCCTAAGGTAAGTATTGTATAATAGTTCGGTTTTCCGCGATTTTTTCCATTCCTCTGTGTAAATACCCTAATATGGGTTCACAATCAATAACATCTTCACCATCGAGAGTAACGATCAGTCGAAGAACACCATGCATTGATGGGTGGTGAGGGCCCATATTGACTATCATGAGATCTTTTCTTGTAAGCGGTAGACTCATATCCTTTCTTCCTTAATTCATTATTCCATGAAAATGGATTATTCCATGAATTCCTCAAAACGAGGCTCATCAAAATGAAAAATCTAAGACTACTATAAGACTACTAATAAAATAAGAAAAAAATTCGAACGATTAAATTACTTCTCCCTAATATCCAACTGACTGATTAATTTCTTATAACGTACTCTATTTTTCTTTGCCAAATAAGCTAGCAAACGTTGACGTTTTCCCAAAAGTCTTCGTAGACCTCTTTCCGATGAAAAATCTTTTTTGTGTAATTCCAAATGTGAAGCAAGTCTCCGTATCTTATTGGTGAAACTGAATACTTGAAATTCAACAGAACCCCTGTTTTCTTCTTTTTCTTCTTTAACCATAAATCCAAAAATTTTTCTACCTCCTTTCTTTTTCATGTATTTTTCTGATCAGGAAAAATACAAAATTATGTCAGTTATTTTGAAGTTATTCTAATCTCGTACACACAAAAATTTGCAATTATTCATCTACTACTGGAATTTGGATTTATTTTATCGATGCAAATTGGATTTGGATAGAAGGGTACATTCTTTTATTTTAGATAGAAGAAATGTTTCTTCTATCTAAAATAAAAGAATTTTGCTGATTTATTTATTGCTATATCCAATTTATGGAATTGATACACCATTTAATTGATATCGTTTAGCAAAATGAAACACAGCATATGCATCCATCTTTCGGCTCGAGAATTTCACTGGATAGAGATATGGTATAAGAAATAGGCTATTAAGTAACTCTAAATGAATTGTGGATACATCTGTATCCTTAACATACTGAAACGACTGCCATTATTCGTATCAAACCAATAGCGATTCATACAAGCTAAATCTTCTAATCAATGGTGGGCCAATAATGAATTTTTTTGCATATGTATTAAGACGCTTGGCCTGATTTCGAAATTGTCCAGAGTTTTTTATGTTGTTTTCATTGCAAAATGATGGATCTCCTTCCGTAACTTTCCAATTACGAGTACGAGAATTGAAAGACATGAAAATTCTCAATTCTCTACGGCGTCTAGGAGATAGATAGAATATTTTCAGGAACAAGAAAATCAGAAGAATCTTTCTCTCTATTCACTACCATTCCTCGTCTTCGACTTCTATTAGTTTCTTTTCTTCTTTAATGCAATAGCTATAGTTTGATATAGAATCCATTTCTCAAAGTAATGGAAACCATTCTCTTATAGGAAATGCTTCGAAAATCGCTATTCCATCTTTTAGGTATCGTGAAAAGTGATACCTGTGAAGATCGTGCATTTCAGTCACATTCAGATCCGTTTTTCGAGTCCATGATATAACCAAATTGGATGGATCTTCCACCCGTTTAGCTAAGAAAGAATAGATGCAGAGGTGGATAATAGATCGATATGAAGATCATGAGCTGCCCCATAATGAAACCGCCAGTAGTCGCGAATATCTCCTTCTTCCCTAATCCAAGATTGGAGAAAGAAGATCTAAGAGGGACCTATGGAGAATGTGGTCAGAAATCCATAATAGAGTCCGACCACAACGACCGAATTAATTATCCTCATCGAGAAACTTAGACTACTAAGTAGAAAAGATTTGAAAATCATGGCATGGGTCTCCTTTTTTTCTTTCTTTAGAGTTTTCTATATGCACAATTTCTCGATGTTTCGATGAGAATTTCTTGACTTTCCATATATAGAAAGAGATAGACTATAAATGACATCTCTTATGTAAATAAGACCAAAGGGATGGATATTAAATGATAGGAAGTGCTAGGAAGTGAAATAGAATGAAATAGAGCCACTTTGGGCTTCCCTATGAAATGAGGCATGGAACGGAGTCACTACGAAGAAATTCCGGGAGTTACGAAAGAAGCTTCGGACTCATATTGTTCATGGGTTGAGAGCGGGAGTTGAACTCTAGGAGATCGAATCTCCCCTTGTTCCTCAGTAGCTCAGTGGTAGAGCGGTCGGCTGTTAACTGACTGGTCGTAGGTTCGAATCCTACTTGGGGAGATTTGATTCATTCTTTAATGTAAGAATAAAGAATTGAATTAAAGGGCTTGCTTTGACCCTTAGGAGTAGGTAACCCGTT